CCTATCAAAGCTATTAGATTCATTATGTAGGGTATGGCTACGAAAAGAGGAAAAAGTCGAGCGACAAGAAAAACTCCAGCCGCTACCATAGTAGCAGCGTGTATCAGAGCTGAAATAGGAGTAGGTCCCTCCATAGCATCCGGTAACCATACATGAAGGGGGAATTGTGCCGATTTAGCAATTGCTCCCGAAAATAATAAGAAAGCACACAAAGTAACAAACAAAAAATGAATCTCACTCTTATAAGTCAAGTTATTGAATATTTCGAACAAATCACAAAATTCTAAACTACCTGTTATCCAATAAAGGCCTAAAATTCCTAATAGTAACCCAAAATCTCCTACACGATTAGTTACAAACGCTTTCTGACACGCATTCGATGCAATAGGTCGTGTGAACCAAAAACCTATTAATAGATAAGAACACATTCCAACCAATTCCCAAAAAATATAAATTTCTATCAAATTAGAACTAGTAACTAATCCCAACATTGAAGTATTGAAAAAACTCATATAAGCAAAAAATCTCAAATAGCCTTGATCATGAGACATATAGTTATCACTATAAATAAGAACCATAATTCCAACTGTAGTAATTAATAGTAACAAAATAGAAGTCAATGGGTCAATCAAGTGTCCGAATTCTAAAGAAAAATCATTAGTGATGGTCCACGACCATATATATTGATAAATAGAATTACTATTTATTTGCTGAATAAACAAATCGGTTGAAAAAATAAGCACTATACTTAACAATAAAATACTCGGAACCGCCCACCGACGACGAAGTTTTTTTGTTGCCGCCGAGAAAAGTAGAAGTCCCACTCCTATTAACATAGGAACTGCAAGTGTAACGAAGGGTATGATCCACGAATATTGATATATATGTGCCATAACTTAATTAATGATTAATTCTTTCTTGGTTCTGATTCATCGGCTCTTATCTCTTGTTATTTTTAAATTTTATTGAACGGATTTGCCAAAAAAAAGGAATAATTAATAATAATGATATTCAAAACTTAAATAGAAATTTTTCTTCATAATTATTCTGAATTTTTTTCAAAATACTTTATATATTCAAATTAAGAAGTTACATATTCAAATTAAGAAGTTAGAATTGGTCAAATAATATACGACGATACTAATGAAACAAGACACTAATAAAAGAAAATTGACTCTAAAATTCGATTATTGCTGTGGATTGCAAAAATTTATATCCAGAGAATTTATATACAAAGGGTAAAGAATTATATTAAAAGTAGTACTTAATTTTAATTTTATAAAAATGATAAAAAAAATTCTTTTTCCAAAATTCTTCAACATTCAATAAAAAAGGAATAAAAAAGAATTCTTTTTTTTTATTCCTTTTTTCAAGTCAGAATTATTAACGATTGTATTTTATTTTGACCCAGATTTAATGCCTTCTCTTTTGTTTATAACAAATCCTATGTATGATATTGGGCGCTTTACGTTTACATAAGATAAAAGGAAAAAAATAATTAATAAAAAGGAAAAAGAGAATTAATAAAATATCTTTTACATGAAATGGTTTTTAGAAAATCATATATTTTTTAAAAATTGATTAATAATTTTGAATTTTAAAATTCAACTTCAATAAATTCAATTTCAATTAGGGAGACCCTCTCTTCGAGCTTAACCAATTCCTAGAAAAAAAAAAAAGAAAAAAAACATTTTCATAGGGATAAAAAACTAAAGTTTTTGATGTATTTTATTCTATATAAATTCTATATATAAATTATTCTATATATAAATACAGTATGACGAAAAAAAGAAGAAATCTAACTACGAACTAATAAAAAGCAATGGTTAGGCTTTGTAGGAAGCAAATAGAATTTAACGACTAAATAGCTAGATAATAAAGAACAATTTTTTTTTAACACTATATGACACTATATGTCTTTCACATCCACTTCTAACAATAAAATAAATAATCTCTTTAATGTTGAATGGCAGTTCCAAAAAAACGTACTTCTATTTCAAAAAAGCGTATTCGAAAAAATATTTGGAAAAGAAAGGGATATTGGACCGCGTTGAAAGCCTTTTCGTTAGCAAAATCTCTTTCTACAGGTAATTCAAAAAGTTTTTTTGTGCAACAAATAAAAAATCAAACATCGGAATAATCTAACTCGGCTTGACATCGGAAAAAGATTGAATTTGATTTAGCATTTAAATTTGATTTAGCATTTAAAATAAAATATATATATGAATATATACATAACGAATATATACATCGATATAATATTCTATACAATATTCTATACAATATATACAGAATATGATATACGTATACTTTGAATAGAAAATAAATAAATATATAACTATAAAGAATAAAGAATAGAAAATAAATAGAATAAATAGAAATTTAATTATATAATTTCTATATAATTTTATATAATTTCCAGCCTTTATTGAGATAATCAATACAAAATTGACCCCCTTCCCCCCTTATCCTATGGATATGTGGAATCTAATTTGGATATTGAATTCTAAAAAGGGTACTTTTTTTTTGTTTGCAAAAAAAAAAGAAGAAACAAAGTTCGTCTTTTTGATTTTTAGCAAATTTTCTCATTTCCGGGATGGGGATTCTTATTTTCCCCATCCAGCCCTTTGTCACAATAATACGAAATATTAATAAGTTTTTAATAAGTTTTTGAATAGATGAATAAAAAAGAGCCGATCTAAAATCATTAGTAAAAAAAAACTAATCGTTAAAAACAAAAATTATTAATTTTTAAGTCACCCTCCTTAAAAATATTATTTTAAATAACTAATAAGAACTAATAAGCTCCCCTTTCTATCCAATTAAAAAAATTTTCATATTGCATATTTAGTTTAGATAGATATGTATATAAGAGGTTATTTTTGAATGATTTTTTTTACACTATATATTTGGACTGGAAGATGGATCTCAAGATATATATTAAAAATTAGACAATATTAAAAAAAAATCACGAAATTTTTTTGTTATATGATATGCCCAACTCAATACCTAATTAAATTGTTAAATTAAATCTTAACACAAATTCGTTAAGACACAAATTCGTTAAGCCCTGAAATACTAAGGATTATTAAATAAAATAGTTTCATGAATCTAAAATTGTAATCCATAAAAAAAAATTCTATTTTTTTTAGCCCTAGTCATAGACTGCAATAAGAATTATATTATTTACAAGAGTTTCATTGTATAAGAGTATAAGAGTCGAAACTACAAAAAAAAACAACATTGTTAAGTTAATCAAAATTGACACATTAAATAATAATAAAGATTATTATGAAAATAATCAAAGCATCAATTATTTAATTGAAATAATTGATGCTTTGATTCATTAATTTTTATGTTTTCGAAATAAAAAAAAATATTGGAGCTACGCTACTAAAATTAAAGCTCGACGATTGAATCAAAATTGGTTATTATGATTTTGAGCAAGCCGCTATGGTGAAATCGGTAGACACGCTGCTCTTAGGAAGCAGTGCTAGAGCATCTCGGTTCGAGTCCGAGTGGCGGCATAATATAATGTCTTATCTTTTCCTCTCCCTTTCAAGAGGATACAATACGCCCTATAATGATAATGAATTCAATTCATGATTTCAATTATGTATAATGTATAATTAAAGAATCCTGCCCTTTTGTTAATTTGTTAAGGATTTTTATGATATTTTTGACTTTAGAACATATATTAACTCATATTTCTTTTTCGGTTGTTTCAATTGGAATTCTAATTCATTTAATGGCCTTATTAGTCGACGAATTTGTAGGACTTTATGCTTCGTCAAAAAAGGGCATGAGAACTGCTTTTTTCTGTATAACAGGATTATTAGTTACTCGTTGGATTTATTCGGGACATTTACCATTAAGTGACTTATATGAATCATTAATCTTTCTTTCATGGGGTTTTGCAATTATTCATATGGTTCCATATTTGAAAAAAAAAAAAAAAAATTATTTAAACATAATAATTGCCCCAAGTATTTTTTTTACCCAAGCGTTTGCTACTTCGGGTTTTTTAACTAACCTGCATCGATCTGAAGTCTTAGTACCTGCTCTCCAATCCCGGTGGTTAATGATGCACGTAAGTATGATGGTATTGGGCTATGCAGCTCTTTTATGTGGATCATTATTATCAGTAGCCCTTCTAGTAATTACATTTTACAAAATCATAAGAACTTTGGATAGTGCTAAAAGTAATAATTTATTATCTAGTTCATTTTCCTTTGGTAAGAGCCAATACATGACGAAAAAAAATAATGTTTTTAAAAATACTTCCTTTCTTTCTTCTAGAAATTATTACAGGTCTCAATTGATTCAACAATTAGATCAGTGGGGTTATCATATTATTAGTATAGGGTTCATTTTTTTGACCATAGGTATTCTTTCGGGAGCGGTCTGGGCTAATGAAGCCTGGGGATCATATTGGAATTGGGACCCAAAAGAAACTTGGGCTTTTATTACTTGGGCCATATTCGTGATTTATTTCCATATTCGAACAAATAAAAATTCTGATGAGAGTTTAAATTCTGCAATTGTTGCTTCTATGGGCTTTCTTATAATTTGGATCTGCTATTTTGGAGTTAATCTATTAGGACTTGGACTACATAGTTATGGTTCATTTACATTAACATCAAATTGATGAAGGGATCTGTCGCATATAACTATAGGACAACATATACAGGGGGGACAACATATACAAGAATTTTTAGGTAATTCTTTGAGAACTTTTTGAATCAAGTAATGTAGTGATTCAAAAAATTCTCAAAAGGGGGCAAAGGCATAAAGGTGTGTAGAATTGATTTTTTTTTTAACTTAAATTTAAATGAAAAGGAAAAAAAAAGAGATTTTTTTTATTGTTAAAGTTTTCATTTTTAAAAAAGAAAAGAATAGGATTCCTTTTTCATTTTCTGTTTTATTTCGAAAAACTACCTATAAAAAAACGGAAATAGAATAGCCTCAACCTTGTCAACTGATAATGAGAAAACGCAATCCGGATAAATACCAATACCTATTACAGGAAGAAGGATAGCGATCGAAACAAATAACTCTCGTGGTCCAGAATCAAAAAAATAAGAATTTTGGGCATTAAACAGCTTGTATCCATAGAACATCTGGCGTAACATAGATAATAAATAAATAGGAGTTAGGACGATTCCAACCGCCATTACAAAAATAATTAGTATTTTTGGCATTAAAAGATATTTTTGGTCAGTAATTATTCCAAAAAATACTATCAATTCCGCAAAAAAACCGCTCATGCCCGGTAATGCAAGAGACGCTAGCGACAAGATACTGAATAACGTGAATATTTTTGGCATTGGGGCAGCCATTCCGCCCATTTCGTCGAGATAAAGAAGACGTATTCTATCATAACTCGTTCCCGCCAAGAAAAAAAGCGCAGCGCCAATAAATCCATGTGATATTATTTGTAAAATGACTCCATTGAGTCCCATCTCGCTTAGAGAGCAAATTCCGATAATTATGAAACCCATATGAGATACAGACGAATAGGCTATTCTTTTTTTTAAATTTCGCTGACCAAGAGATGTTAAAGCTGCATAGATTATTTGTATTGCGCCCACTATTATCAACCAGGGCGAAAATATCGAATGAGCATGGGGTAGTAATTCCATATTGATTCGAATCAACCCGTATGCTCCCATTTTTAATAAGATTCCGGCTAGAAGCATACAAGTACTGTAATGTGCTTCTCCGTGGGTGTCTGGTAACCATGTATGTAAGGGTATAATCGGTGACTTGACAGCAAACGCAATAAGAAATCCAATATAGAATATTATTTCCAGAGCCATGGGATATGATTGATTGGCTAATGTTTCAAAATTAAATGTTGGTTCCTTGGTACCGTATAAAGCGATACCTAAAGCCCCCATTAATAAAAAAACAGAACTTCCCGCAGTATACAAAATAAACTTTGTAGCTGAATAGAGACGTTTCTTCCCCCCCCACATGGCTACAAGCAGATAAACGGGAATTAATTCTAATTCCCACATGATGAAAAAAAGTAAAAGATCTTGAGAAGAAAATAATCCTATTTGACCACTATACATTGCTAACATTAAAAAATGGAATAATCGGGAATCCCTAGTAACTGGCCGAGCCGCTAAAATAGCTAAAGTAGTGATAAACCCTGTCAGTAAAATAGGTCCGAGAGAAAGTCCATCTATTCCCAATCTCCAGTAAAAATCAAAAAAATGGATCCATTTATAATCTTCTATTAATTGGGTTAATGGATCGTCCAATTCAAAATAATAAGAGAATGTATAAGTCATTAAAAGTAATTCTGCTATACATATAAAAATAGTATACCACCTAATTACCTTATTTCCTCTATGTGGGAGAAAAAAAATTAAGGAACCTGCGGATATTGGTAAAACTACAAACATTGTTAACCAAGGAAAAGACTTCATGGTAAAAACAAGATAACTTGGACCAGAAAAACCTTTAATCAAAAAAAGATAATTTTTTTGATTAAGGGTTTTTGTCGGTAAACAAAAAAGAAAATGTATTCAAGTGGTATTTTCTGGAAAGTATCAATAAGCTAGACCCATGCTTCTAGTTGTTTCATGCCATAAATAAACTCGAACACTTAAAAAATCTGTTGGACAGGCGGATTCACATCTCTTACAGCCAACACAATCTTCTGTTCTTGGAGCAGAGGCAATTTGTTTAGCCTTACACCCGTCCCAAGGTATCATTTCTAATACATCTGTGGGGCAGGCGCGGACACATTGAGTACAACCTATACATGTATCATAAATCTTTACTGAATGTGACATTGGATTTATAATTTTTTTTTTTAACTTTATACTTTTTCGATCTAGTAAATTTCTACAATGAATCATATATGTGAATACCAGATGAATCAATGATTTACCAGACTTGTGCTATTCAATTCCGGATCGACTCGGGAGATATAACCAAGATGCTTTAATTTAATTTATTCGTTTTTCGCAAACATGATCTGATTGGTTCCGTATCCGTATCATATATACCAATTCAATTTGATGAATAGAAAGGTTCTATTTATATATATATAATATTTATTTATATAATATATATATAAATATTATATATATAAATATTATTTATATGTATTTATATAGAAATTTCTATTTTCTATTCTATTTTATATGATTAATACTACTTATTCAACAAATTGGATTGATTGATACGAGTTGATTTTCTATTACGATAAATTGACGAAACAATAGCCAATCCAATAGCGGCTTCAGCGGCCGCGATAGCTATAATAAAAATTGAGAAAATATTTCCTTTTAATTGGCGACTATCGAAAAAATCAGAAAATGTTACAAAATTTATATTAACCGCATTCAGTATAAGTTCAAGACACATAAGAGCTCGAACCATATTTCGACTCGTAATCAATCCATAAATACCGATAGAAAATAAATAGACACTCAAAACAAGTACGTATTCCCGCATCATCGGTCAACTCCTTATCAATTTCGATTTATTACCAATCTATTTATTTCTTGTGTACTTGGTTTATGAAATTATTATTCTAGTCAATCCAATATGTTGATATTGAATTCTTATTCATATTGAAATAAATCGAATAAACAAATCTCTACATGAATAATCCTCAAATTCAAATAGAATTAAAGTCAAATGAATGTAATAAGATCGAGCAACAAACAAGTTGAATTTGGATTTCAATTGCTAATTCCAAAGATTTATTATTGATGAGCCACAGCAATAGCACCTATCAAAGCAACTAAAAGAATTATTGAAATGAATTCAAATGGAAGGAAAAAATCGGTTGATAAATGAATTCCAATTTGTTGACTATTACTTATCCAATCCTGCTCTATAATCTGGTTTTTTCTTGTAGTCCAAATAACCCCGTACCATGACGTATCTGGAATAATAGTAATTAGTGAAACAAAAATACTTGTACAAATTAAGGAAGTAAACCCATTCCCAACGGTCAAAATATTAAAATCTTTGTAATATTCTGAAGTATTCATGAACATTACAGCAAATAGAATTAAAACATTTATAGCTCCCACATAAATAAGTAGCTGCGCGGCAGCTACAAAATGAGAATTTGATAAAATATAGAATAAGGATATACAAACGAGAACCAATCCCAACGAAAAGGCAGAATAAATTGGGTTGGTAAGTAATACCACTCCTAGACTTCCTAATATAAGACCTAATCCCAGAAAAACTAAAAGAAAATCATGTATTGGTCCAGGCAAATCCATTGTACGTAAAATAAAAGATAAAAAATAAAATTGTTTTTTCATGACCTTATTGACCTCGCCGGGAAAGGAAAAGCCCTTTTTAAGATTTTTTTAGAATAGGGTGATAATTGAATTAAACCCTAAGGGTTGGAAATTATTGTAGGTACAACTATTAAACTTATCTTATTCTTTCTCAAAAAGGGTAATGATTAGAAATTATTATATATAAATAGAAATGAAAAATATAAATTTTGAAATAACTATGGATAGAACTCGGGGTATATTACTAGATTTTCAATCCAAATTAAGCCATGCTGCGGTTCTCACCAACCAATCAAATAACTGGTTGAGTTTTGTAGTTATTGAATACACAAAATGAAAAAATCATTCCCCCCTTTTTCGGTCAAAATGGAATCTTAGTTTATGAATTGGAAATTGTTCTTTAATTAATCTTTAATCAAAGGAGATTTCGCGTTTTGTTTTGATGAGATGAATTCAAAATTGTTCGAATTGTATAATCGTCAATTATTGACATTGGTAAACGCCCTAAAGCAATTTGATTATAATTCAATTCGTGACGATCATAAGTAGAAAGTTCATATTCTTCAGTCATTGATAAACAATTTGTTGGGCAATACTCAACACAGTTACCACAAAATATACAGATTCCAAAATCAATACTATAATTAAGCAATCGCTTCTTTCGAATATCAGTTTCCAATTTCCAATCAATAAGAGGTAGATCAATAGGACATACGCGAACACATACTTCACAAGCAATGCATTTATCAAATTCAAAATGGATTCGACCACGAAAACGTTCAGATGTGATTAATTTTTCATAAGGATATTGAATAGTTACGGGCAAACGATTTATGTGGGATAAGGTAATCATGAAACTTTGGCCAATGTACCTAGCGGCTCGTATGGTTTGTTGACCATAATTCATGAACCCAGTTACTGGGGAGAACATATAATGAATATCTATGAATAATCTTATGTTTATTTATTTCTCTTGTTTTGTTTGAGAAAAGACAGAATATAGAAAAGCATTTCTTTATAGTGAAAGAAGTTGGGAAGAAGTTGTTAATAATAAATTTCCGAGAGAAATAGGTAAAAGAAATTTCCAACCAAGATTTAATAATTGGTCCATTCTTAGTCGAGGCAAAGTCCATCTTGTTGTGATCGAAATGAACAAGAACAAATAAGTTTTAACCAATGTAATAAAGATACCAATTGTTACCCCGAAGACTCCACCGACGTTATTTATTTCAAAAAAGTCTGGAAGGGAAATGGTGGGAATAGACATATTCCAACCTCCAAAGTAAAGAACTGTTACAAATAATGACGAAACTAACAAGTTTAGATAGGAAGCAATATAAAATAAACCAAATTTGATACCCGAATATTCGGTTTGATACCCTGCTACTAATTCTTCTTCCGCTTCTGGTAAATCAAAGGGTAATCTTTCACATTCTGCCAGGGATGAAATTAAAAAAATGATAAACCCTATAGGTTGGCGCCACAAGTTCCATCCCCACAAACCATATTTTGATTGCGCCTCAACTATATCAACTGTACTTGAACTGTTAGATAATCATAGTCGATGATAACATCACTGTTCCCGTCGCTATTACAGAACCGTACATGAGATTCTCACCTCATACGGCTCCTCTAAGGCCATAAATAAATCTAAGGACCGGGTCGTATTATTTATTTTAATACATATATTTATCGGATTTAGCAGATAAATACGATAAAAATGGATCGAACGTTCCCTAATTCGACCAATGCAATTCTATCTGTTATAATAATAAAAAAGTACTTCTGAATTGATCTCATCCTTTAAGAATTTTAATTTTTCTTTTTTGGGTAATAACTTTTACTTCAATAAAATATTCAATAAAATATTCCTTGTAGAAATAGCAATAGCTATTTCACCCTATCTTTTTTCTTTTTTGATTACGAAAAAGAATTAGACATTTCCTTAGTTTATGCATTATGATACGAATTTGATTTCCATAAACATAAATATGGATATAGGAAAAATCAAATAAATAAAAAGGATCTCTTTTTTCTATTGTAAACGTATTATATTCTTTGTTTCGCTCCTATTCTTCTTTCTGAAAAAGGGGAAGGGGTCAAAAAATGAAAATAATAAAAAAAAGAAAGCAAAGGATTATTTCGTTCCTGATAGTCATTTCTTTAATCAGTGGGCGGGAGGATACTCTGAATCGGAATTATGTTATGGGGAGTACTGCCTGATCATTTCTACGAATTAAAAGCCCCAATTAATATTCTTTTTATATTATTATGTTGAAATATCTTTGTCGAAATATCTTTCTATTCTTTTTTTATAAATATCTTTCTATTCTTTTTTTATAATTTTGAAAATCTCTATTACCAATCCTTTGTGTATCTTGGTGTTCCTAACCATCCACTTACCACTTATTTTTGCTCAATTACTCGCTAGTTAGCATTATGGTAATACAGATAAATGATAGTGAAAACTCAATAAAGTTGATCTTGAGCCCGCTTCAAGCCAGGATGAATAATCAACCAATCTTGGGGCAACCGCTTTCGTCTTATTATGTTTAGTTTAGTTCTGCTTTACTCTTGTACATAGGAAATGAGTCTCCATTTTTTACGCCAAAAGTTCAAGCTGTTTTATTTCACTCATATAACTATCCAATTTCGTTCATGAACCAAAAAAAGGAAATATAGTCAATTCATTTCATTTTGCCCTTTTCTGTTCTTAAATTTTCTTACAAAAAAGTTTATCTTTCAACGAATCGCACGTAGAGATATGGATAATACACAGAGAGTTAAGGGTATTTCATAACTAATAGATTGAGCAGTAGCTCGAAGACCACCTACAAAAGAATATTTATTATTTGATCCATAACCTGACATAAGAAGACCGATGGGAACAATGCTTGAAATGGCAATCCATAAAAAAACACCAATTTTTAGATCAGCTAAAACAAAATGATATCCAAAAGGAATTACTGCATAGCTTAATAAAGTTGATATGACTGCTATAGATGGCCCGATACTGAATAACCGAGTATCCCCCCTCGAGGGAAAAAGATTCTCTTTGAAAAGTAATTTTGTTCCATCGGCTAACGCTTGAAGAACTCCAAAAGGACCGGCATATTCAGGTCCAATACGTTGTTGTATTCCTGCAGATATTTCTCTTTCTAACCACACAATTACTAGTATGCCTAGTGTGATTACCAGTACAAGAGTCAAAATAGGAACAAGCATCCATATAATTTCATAGATCTCGTTGATGGAGTCTAATCTGGAAAAAGAGTTGATAGCTTGTACTTCTCTCGTATTAATGACTTCCGGTGTATCAATTATCATTTCAACGATCAACTTCTCCCATAATGATATCTATACTACCTAGTATTGTCATAATATCAGCCAATTTCATTCTTTTAACTAGTTGAGGGAGAATTTGCAAATTGATAAAACCCGGTGGGCGAATTTTCCATCTCCACGGAAAACTGCTCTGATCCCCGATCAGAAAAATGCCCAATTCTCCCTTTGGTGCTTCGACTCTTACATAAAGTTCTTGTTTCGGCAATTCAAAAGTAGGAGAAGTTTTTTTACTAATGAATCGATATTCAAAATCATTCCATTCTGGACCCTTTTCGCTATCAAAACATCTAACTTCTAGATTTTCGTAGGGTCCCCCTGGAATTCCTTCCAAAGCCTGTTGAATAATTTTTATGGATTCTGTCATTTCACCAATTCGGACTAAATAACGAGCCAGCGAATCTCCTTCCTTTTGCCACTGGACTTCCCAATCAAATTCTTCGTAAGACTCATAATGATCAACCTTACGGAGATCCCATTGTATTCCAGAAGCTCGTAGCATTGGTCCTGATAAACCCCAATTGATTGCTTCCTCTGCAGCAACAATACCTATTCCCTCAACTCGTTCTAAAAAAATAGGATTTCGTGTAATAAGTTTTTGATATTCAGCAACTTTTTGTAAAAAATAATCGCAAAAATCCAAACATTTATCTATCCATCCGTGAGGTAAATCAGCCCCTACCCCCCCGATACGAAAATAATTATGCATCATTCTCATCCCAGTGGCAGCTTCGAATAAATCATATACTAATTCTCTTTCTCTAAAAATATAGAAGAACGGAGTTTGTGCACCGATATCCGCCATAAAAGGTCCAAGCCATAATAGATGAGAAGCTATACGACTCAACTCCAACATAATTACTCTGATATAGCTAGCTCTTTTAGGTACCTGAATATTTCCTAAATGCTCTGGACCATTTATTGTTATTGCTTCTGTGAACATAGTAGCTAAATAATCCCAACGTGTTACATAAGGCAAATACTGTATAATTGTTCGGTTTTCCGCAATTTTTTCCATTCCTCTGTGTAAATAACCTAATATTGGCTCACAGTCAATAACATTTTCACCGTCTAGAGTAAGGATAAGTCGAAGAACACCATGCATTGATGGGTGGTGGGGACCCATGTTGACTATCATAAGATCTTTTCTTGTAGTTGGTACATTCATAGAGGTTTCCTCGATTCATTCTTCCATGAATTAATGAAAACGAAAAAAAAAAAGTTCATCAAAATCCAAGATCTAATAAATCAAATAATTAAAAAAAAAAAAAATTAACTAGTTTTTAGTTTTTGATTCCCGAATATCCAACCGATTAATTAATTCTTTGTAACGTACTCTATTCTTCTTTGCAAAATAAGATAGCAGTCGTTGTCGTTTTCCTAAAATTTTTCGTAAACCCCTCTGAGATAAATAGTCTTTTCTATGCAATTCCAAATGTGAGGTAAGTCTTTGTATCTTATTAGTGAAACTTAGTATTTGAAATTCAATAGATCCTTTGTTTTCTTCTTTTAATTCTTGTGAAATAACTGGGATGAATGAATTTTTTACCATAAAATGAAAGCCCCTCTTTTATTAAATATTAAATGAAGATATTTTTCTTGATCAGTAATAATAAAAAGAATGGAAAATGTAATTAAAATGGAATATAGAATATATTAATAAATGGAATATAGAATAGGAATATAGAATATATTAATAGCTAAATAATATAATAATTTCAGTGTATTTAAATTTTATATACACAATAATCTTTACTTCATTAGTAATTCCTGCTTTTGTTAAATCAAATTTATTATTAATAAATCCAATTTTCTTTTATTCGACTAGAGAGAGAAAAAGATAGTATATTTCTTTTCTTACAAAATACAAAAGCGAAAAATTTATACCTAAAAAAAAATGAATTAATGAATTTTAAAATCGACTTGATACGTACATATATCAGACCAGAATAGGGAATGTAAAAAATACATGTGTCCACTTTTCTCTTTTCTTATATTAGATCAGAACGTTATGATATATACATCAAAAATGCACCCTTACCGAATTTGTAATTGTGGATATATATGTATCCTTACCATACCGAATCGGCTGGCGTTGTTAGTATCAAACCAATATTGATTCATACAAGCTAAATCTTCTAATCGATAATTGGGCCAAAGAAAAAGTTTTAATTTACTTATTAGGCTATTTTTATATCTATCACAATCTTTTCTTTTATCAAACCCATAGCTACAGTGTTTTATGTTATTATCATTCAAAATGTATCTGTTTATATGAATATTATTTCTATTTTTTGGTTGTGAAGTGAAAGAAATTAGAATTCTTAATTCTCTACGCCGTTTCGGCGATAAAATGTTTTCAGGAACAAGTAAATCATAATTATTTTTGTCTCTATTTCGAATTCGATTTTGATGTCTTTCAATAAATTTGGTAGAATTATTTTTATCAACATAGCTCTTTTCCCTATATTTTTGCTTAATTTGTTCTTTGCTCTTATGAACCAATAAAATACCTAGAATTTGGTACATAATAAATTGTCCATCATTTTTTACCGACAGACGCAACGGTTCGATAATCAATAGTCCTTTTTTCATCAATTCGGTCAGCGTTAAATCCTTCTGAATCATCAGAATATCCAGACTTATTTCTTCCCTTTTAATAGAGGATATAATAATTTCTCGTGGATTTGTCAGTCTAAGCAGGAGACAATATACTTTGATATTATTGATTATTTTTTGATTTAAAGAATCATCCCATCTTAATTGAAAACATAAATACCTTTTTAGGAAGAAATCGAGCTCCGCTTCCGTATTACTTTTGTATTGTTTTTTCTTTCTACGTTTTTTCCTGTCCGATTCCACATAATCTTCTTCAATATCTTTTTCTTGATTGGCGAAAACTGATCGAAGATCCGCTCGGTCCTCCGATTCGTTTTCCTCATGCGTTCTATTTTCAAATTTAATAGATTTTTTTTCAAGAGATATAAAAAGATTGACATTTTTTTTGCTGTTGATTTTTTTATTTTCACTAATATTGTCATTTCTATTAAAATTGAAAAGAAGTAATTGGATTGGTATTGCCCAGGGTTTTATCTTATATATTTTGTACAATATGACAAATTTTTGAAAGAACCAAAGTTCTAAATTGGATATAGGATCGTTTAATATTTCGTCATTCATTCCCATCCAATCAAAAAGATTTTTTTTTTTTTTAGATGAATTAGTTTCTTGATCTTTGCGAAACCTACGAAAAAAATGATTTTTCTTATCAATTTTATCGGTCATTTGATATTTATTAGGGTCCGTTTTATTATTTTTTTTATGTTTGGTTCCAGTATCGATCCAGTACGGGACTTTCTTTCTAAGACAAAAATTAAGAATTCTCCAATCAAAATATTTTCTAGCTGGGGTTTTCTCCATATCGATAATATCATCCTCTGTTAGATAATTATTGATAAGAATACTACCTAACATATCCAAAAATTTGCTTGTATTTGGGTTGTAATTATAAGAAATCTTTTTATTTTCTTTTAATAGGGATCTATAAATATATGGGTCTTTCTGATCATGATGATTAATATATTTATATGATAAAAGATTATATCGAAAGTTTTTTTTCCAATTCTCTTTTTCTTTTTGCTTTGATAATAGGTCTGCTTCAAAATTATTTTGTTTTTTGTACTGAATTAATGATTTGAATTGGTCTTTTTCATATAAATTCCATTTTGGTAAAGATTTTTTTTGAACCATACGGCCTTGATTGATTTTAGTTTGCCATATTAATCTATACCATCTAATCTGATAAAAATTGTATTTATATTGATAAGGACTCCTTAACCATTTTTTCCATTGACTCATTGCAGAATTTAGAAAAATTTTCTTTTTTAATTCGGGATGAAATAGCCCTTGGTCCCAAAAATAATCTTTTATTTCAGTCTTAAGAAATAGGGATGTTCCGTGATATTGAAGGACAGATTTTAACTTATATAAATTAATAATTTGGATTTGTGATAATTTATAAAATACATATGCTTGTGACAAGGAGGATCTGTCAGAAGAAATTTTTGAATTGTTTTTATTATTATTATTTATAAGGCTAATATTCCTTTTATTATGTGACTTTTTTATAATCGAAATAAAGTGAATTCGATTTCGATTTGTTTTATCAATTCTTTTATGATTTTCTTTGTTATTGTAAATGTATTTAGGAATAATTTTACTTGTTGATTGAAGAAAAAGTTGTGCATTGATTCTCGGAATATTAATGATAACTATAAAGATATCTATGTATAGCCTTTCAATCAAAATTCTTATAAAAAAATAGGATTTACGAATCAAGCGAGCATTTCTTTTTTTTAATATTTGTAAATTTTTTTTTGATGATTGTAATCTTTTAGCATTATAATTTATTTTGTTAGGGCGAATATTCATTTTGGAGCTTATAATTTTTTTTGTCTTTTCTTTTGTAATTTTGTCTATTTGATTTAAGATTGCGTTTGTTCTAGCCGTCATATCTTTCATTTTTTTTTCTGTCAGTGAATAATTTGTCCAATCTATAAATTTAATTTTTGGAGAGGATTTTTGAATTGTCTGATTATTGATTATCGACTCCGTTTCTTTTTTAGTTTCATTTAATTCTTTTTTAGTTTCATTTAATTCATAGACTTCTCTAAACCAAAATAAGAAAATTAGGTTTCTTTTTGATTTAAAAAATTTGTTTATTATTTCTTTTAGAAATAGAAGGTTTTGGATGAACCAAGTTTTTTTTTCTTTTGATAAATTTAGAAAAACTTTCCTTTTTTCGTTTAAAGTTTTTATAATTAAAAAAAAATTCTTTTTCAACTTTCTAATTTTTTTTTCGAGTTTTTTAAAAATCGGGTCAAAAAGGGAAAATCGTTTTCGAGGAGAACCAAAGGGCCGTTCGGCTTCCATTCCCCAAACTGTTAAAAAACAAAAATCGTTTTTTTGATTTTTCCTTTTCCTTGCATCGTTAAGAATATGAGAGGATTTTGACTTCGATCTGTGCCAAGGTTTTAAACGAAAAGGAAATAGGATTTTTATTTGAATACCGTCTGTTAACCAGTTTTTCGGGAATTCTTTTTCTGATAATTGAACTCCATTATAGGTGCATTTAACATGCATTTCTCTATTCCAATCCGTTAAATCCTCGGACCATTCAGGAATTTGAAAAAATAGCATACGAATAATATTTTTAGCTATTATTAATGAAGGCAATAGGATATATTTTCGAAGAAGTGATTGGGTTACTAAAACACAACCTCTTATTACTTGAGCGAACACAATGCTATCCCAAGCTTCAGCTATTTCTATTTGGGTTTTTTCTTCTCTTTTGTCTTTGTCTCTTTTGTCCTTTTCTTTTTTCTCATTTTTGTTTGTTTTTTCCCCGTTATAAGTAGAATCGGAAATCGTGAATTCTTTGTTTTTACACATCCAATTTCGAAATATTATTTTCAAAGGTTCAGAAATATCAAAAGAAAAAAAAAGAGAATTGTCCAGCCTGTCCAAAAAAAGAGGAGAATGCATATTTGCTTGAAACAGTTTCCAAATAACTGTTTTACGTCGTTGGTTTCGCATTGAACCTTTTATTATGTTTCGACGAAAGTCCGATTGTTGTGAATAACGTATTAAAGCCACTTCGTCAGCTTGATCAGGATTAGTTCTGTCTTTGGTATTATTATCACTATCTGTATTTTGTTGATTATCAGTAAAGATTATTACACGTTTGGCTTTTCGTGAACGAATCCCATGATCTTCTCCTACGCTCTCTTCATTTTCTCCTTCTTGTTGTTCTAAATCGTCGATTAATTTGTACGACCATCGAGGAACTTGTTTACTTATTTCTTTTATTCCATTCGATT